ATTTCAAAAAAAAAAACGCAAAACAAAAGAGGGGATAAAGTCAAATAGTCTTCTTACGACTATCCATATTGTGGATAAAAATGGGGTACAAGTAATTCCAAAAATCTGGTATCTGATATAGGTATAAAAAACAAATAAATAGAAAAAAAGAAAAGAGCTTTTCACAATTTTTTTTAATTACCAACCAAAATTTTTTTCTTTTTAAGAACTTGATATTGATAAATTTACAGATCTAAAAATTCATTTCGGACAATTGAACCTTCTCAAACTGTTTCTTTTTAAGAACCAAAAAGATTTGTGCCAAAATAACGGATGCCAAGAAGAACAAAAGGCCTTGGACACGTAATGGGGCCTGAAGTACTATTTCCGCATCCCCCTGACCAAATCCACCTACATTAGGATTACTTGTTAATGGTTGATCAACTTTGATGGATTCGCCTTCTGAAACAAGAAGTTCCGGTCCTGGAGGTATAATATCAATCACTTGACGTCCCTCTGACGTATCTGTTATGATTATTTCGTACCCCCCTTTTTCTTTTCGTATTATTTTGCTTACTATACCTGCGGCTGTAGCATTATAAACCGTATTGTTACTCTTGCTCCCGTCGGGATAAATCTGACCCCTTCCTCTGTTTCCGCCTACATATATGGGATATTTTAAAAAGTGAACATCTTTCTTAGTGGAGGGGTCCGGAGAAAGAATTGGAAAGGTAATTTCACTATATTTCTGACCTGGAACAGGACCTATCACAAGAATATTTTTTTTAGTGGAGCGATAACTCTGAAACGACAGATTTCCTATCTTTTCTTTCATCTCTGGCGAAATACGATTGGACGGGGCTAATTCAAACCCATCAGGTAAAATAAGAACAGCCCCCACATTCAAAGCCCCCTTTTTTCCATTAGCAAGAACTTGTTTCAGTTGCATATCATAAGGAATTCGAACAACTGCTTCAAATACAGTATCAGGAAGTACCGCTTGTGGAACCTCAATATCTACCGGTTTATTAGCTAAATGACAATTGGCACATACAATACGGCCAGTTGCTTCGCGTGGGTTTTCATAACCCTGCTGTGCAAAAATCGGATATGCATTTGAAATGGATGCCCAAGTTATTATACATATCATAAGTGATACGGAAATGGAATAAGTAATCTCTTCCTTTATCCAAGAAAAGGTTTTTCGAGTTTGCATGGTCCAATCATTGATCCTGAAAATTTCTACAATAAAATTAGGTAGGTCGCTCGTATAGGTCCCTATCCACGATACTGGTAGTTACTGAAAAATTTTTACTAAAATATAAGATATAGGAAGAGAATCCCTTGGATGTGATGTATAGATATAGAAAAAAAAAGAAATTCAATATAAAAAGAAAGAGAAAAAAATAAATAATAATATTATATTACAGTAAAGATAAAATAATATAAAGAAAGATACAATAAAGTAAGATTTTAAATATTTTATAAAGTAAGATTTTGAATATTTTGCTTATGTGTACAAAATAACAAAGATTCTAATGAGATTTTTGGATCATTTTTCAGTCATTCATTGAATGATAAATCACTACAAGTGACGGAGATACACGATTTAAATAACGGAAAATCCAATATTTCAAAATTGTATCGATAATGACTGGAAAAGTGGAAACAAGGCCAGATATAATTTGATCGTTATGAGCAAATCCAAAATCTTTATAAACAGAACCAATCATTAGTTCCCAACCGTGGGGTGAATGGAATCCTATACATAAATCGGTTAATAAAAGAATGGAAAAAGCTTTTATTGTGTCACTTAAGTTATATAGGAATTCTTGAACCCAAGAATTAATAAAAAAAAGTTCTTCATTACTTAGAATAGAATAACCACTTACAATAACGAAAGAGATTATATTTGTCGAGAAGTGCAAAATCGTATTGATACGATCCTCATTATGTATCTTGATCAATTGGATCGTTTGTTTCTGGATTCCGATAGGAAACTTTTGTAGATGTATTTCCGGATATTCTTTTATCATTTCGTCCAAGCGAGCGAGCTCCTCGAATTCTATGAATTTTTCTAGAAAAAAATTTTCTTGGATATCATTTAAAAAAATTTCAAATTTACTAGTATTCCACCAACTAATAACCCAAGATTCAAAACTTTTTTTAAATAAAAAAGAGATCCACCAGGGAAAAAAAACTATATATATAAGATATAGAAGGGTAATAAATGTGTTTTTTTTTTTCATTTTTCGTATGTGAATTTTTAATGAACGCACCTCCTTTCTCGATTCTATATGATCTAATATTTCTATCAAGTATAAGTTCTCTTCCAAGGCTTCGAACTTATGAATCTATTCGCTGTTTTTATTTGTAAGCCAGTGGTTAGTCCTTGAATTTTGAAAGATGAAAGAATACAAAAAAAAAAATAGCCTAAAATAAAAAGAGTACACAAATGAAGAAAAAAAGATTCTTTTTAGATATCTCAATTGCTCAATTTCGAAGCAATTCCCCCCTTTCCATAAATGTCCCCAAGAGCGACTCCAAATTCGGATTTAGAGATATAAAGAATTCCGTTCTATCAACAAAACAAATATTTCGAAAAAAAAAAAATGGCCAATTTCCCCATATCCCACAGGAATAATTAAGAAAGATTTATGAAGAATATTGTGATGTGATAATAAAAAATGAGTGGCAAAATCAAAATAAGACAGAAAGGTTAGCATTCTAAATGGTCCAGTCCTTTGCTCATTACATTAAGGTTAAGGAAGACAAAAAAAAGATAAAAAGAAACCTCGACTGACACATGACAAAAAAAAGTAGAGATAATGTCCAAGATAGAATCTACCGATACGTAACCTATCAATTTCAAATATTGAACATAAAAAGAGAATTTCTTTCTATTTTATTCCGAAATGCTTTGTTTTGATCTATGAGATGGGTCTATTATTTTTATTTCTTACTTGTTTTGTTATTGGATTTAGTGAATTTACATACGCATAACAAAATTTGTAGATTAAAAAGTTTGATTTTCTAATTGGAATTGTTCCGGATACGTATATATAATACGTATTCTTTAGTTCATCAGTTCATCAATATTGTGAAGAAATTCCAGTTAAGTTATGCTATATAAGTTTTGCTATAAAAAAAGAAGACTCTTGGATTTTTTCACTCCTGCTACGAAAATGCTCATTCTTCAACTCATTTTAAAATACTTCAATTGGTACACGCAAAAAATAGGCCAATTCCGCTACTTTTTGCTCAATTTCTCGTGGAGTAAAATTATCATCAGTACGAGTCAAAGGAACAGTCCCTCGGCCTCTTATTTCCATATAAGGGATACGCCGAGCGTAAATACCCTCTTTAACTTCTATTCTAATAGACTGAATATCTTTCATAAGGAATCGGAGTAAGATGCGACGATTTTTTCCAGGAAATCCCCAGCGAAAAATACATACTATTCCTTCTTTTCTATCGAATCGATCATAACCCCCACCCACATTCCACAAAATTGTGCACCACAAATAACAACTAATAAATAGACCAGCGATCCCATAGAAAGACATCACGATCCCTTGTGGAAAAAAAAGTATTTGCTGAGAGGAAAATAAAGATATGAAACTTTTTCCAAGATAACTGGAAATTCCAACCAATAAAAAACCCAATGAACCTAAAAAAAGTATAAAAGCCCAGCAGAAATTACTTATTTTTCGAGACCCCACTATAAGTTCTATCCATATATGTTCTGATCGCCAACTCATACTAGATCCAGTTGCTTTTTTTTGGAAGTGGGAGACTAGCCCATTTGATTTGACTTTCTGTTTTTTTTTTTTTTTTGTTTCTGTTTCCGAAGTAATTTCCATCAACTCGCACTATTTTGATGTGAATCTTTAGGAGGAATTCATCGAATTCATTAGATTAACAAATAAAGTAGCCTCATCCTATGATCTCCTATCTACACATATATAACATGTTATATCGTATTAGATTATATCATATTAGACTAACTAGATATCCGTATTAGGATCTAAGTCTAGGCCTTGAAAAAAAAAATAAATGAAATCTACTTCCATCGTACCTAATCGGATCTAAAAAATCTTGTTTTTTTGAACATGAAGAGATAATGAAGCCATTGCAATTGCCGGAAATACTAAGCCCACTAAAGGGACAAAAATGGAGGGTAAGTTGTTGAGAATTGTCATAGAATGGGCACCTCAATTTAATATTTGTACCTGTTTATTTTTTCTTCTAATATTTTTTTTTGTTCTATCTTTTAATTGGAATTTTTATTTCATTTTTATATTATTATATTTAGATTATAATATTTATATTCTAATAATTAGAATCGAATTTAATATTATTTTTTATATTAGAATATTCTATAATTCTTAATTATATATTATTCTATATCTATATGTTAATTTATATTAACATATTCTATATTCTAATATTCGATATTTTTTAAATTTATTAATTATCCTATTTCTATATTTTCTATTTTTGTTTCATTTCTATTCGAATATTTCTATATTCTAGTATTTTGTTCTATTATTTTGAAGAGAAATTTTTGAATATTATTATTTTTTTTTATTAAATAGATTATTATTTTATATTATTTATTATTAAACTTTTTTATTAATTTTTTAATAATATATTATAATTCTACATATTTTTGTATTTTTATATTATTCTATATATATTTCGATATGAGTAGATAGTTTTCTATTAATATTAACTATTCTATAAAATAATTTAAATAATTTAATAAGCAATTCTCTTAAAATGAAATTAAACATTAATTATTAAATAAATATTAATTAAATTAAATATTTCGAAATATTCTAAAATATTCTATTAAATTTCTATTTTGTAGTTCTACTATTAGATTTTAATATTCTATATTATTATTTTCTTATTATATTTATATTTTTATTATTCTTTATTAATATTAAATTAATATTAAATTTATATTAATATTATTTCTTTCTCTTATTTCATTTCGTATTAATTCTTATCTTATTAATTAATTATTATATCTTAATAATTCTTATATTACTATATTAATATTACTATATTACTAGTAGTAATTCTTATATTACTAATCGAATTATTTAGTAATTATTTTAATTATTGGTAATGGTAATAGTAATTAGTTTATTAGTAATTATTCCAAAGCTAATTTTAGAATCACTAAGATTTGTATATAATAAAATTATATCGAAATGAACATATATAATTCTAATAAAATAAAGTCCAAAGAATATTGAACTAATTAAGTGACTTTTTTGTATTTCTACATGAAATATATATGATAATCCACCTATTTTTTATTCTTCTTTATATTATCTTTTTTTTTCTTGTCTTATAACTTTATTTTTTATTTTAGTAAAATAAAAAATAACAAGTTTTTCTGCTTATAAATTCCCGAACACTTCGTTACAATTTCTAATCCGATCAAAAAATTGGGATTTTTTGTTTTTACCAAAAAGAGGGGATTCTCGCGATCGCGATATATATATATATGAGACTCTACTTTTTTCTATTTTTGTATGCAGAAGTAAGAAAAAAAGATGAAATTCGTTTTATTTTTTATTATTTACCATTTTACCTTGCCGAACTTTTTTTTCACGGAAATAAAGAATTCACTCTTTTTTCTATCAACAAGAAAAAAGAGTGAATATCGGCCAAAAAATTATCTGGATGATTCTTTACTACAATTTACTCTTATGTCACATAAAAATGCATTCGTGGTGTTTTTCCTTTGATTACAATAAAAAAATACCCGCTCGCCAGAAAAAAAATTAACTAATTTCAATTTAATTAACTTTAATTAAGTTAAGGCTCTACTTGATTTAGGATTCAAAGGAAAGAAATCATGGAGCTGAAGTAACTCATTCAAAACGCCTTTTAAAAGATTACGTGGTACGATTGAATCGAATAAGCCCTTATGGAATAAAAATTCAGCCGATTGTGAACCTTCAGGTACTGCCTTATTCAATGTTTGTTCAATTACTCTTTTACCGGCAAATGCAATATAGGCGTTAGGTTCAGCAATAATGATATCTCCCAACATCCCAAAACTAGCTGTCACCCCACCAGTTGTAGGAGACGTAAGGATTGACACATAAAATAACTTTTTATTCGATTGATAATCATATAAAGCAGAAGATATTTTAGCCATTTGCATCAAGCTCAAACTTCCTTCTTGCATTCGTGCTCCTCCGGAAGCACACACTAAAATAAGAGGTAAAAATTGATTGGTAGCATACTCAATCAAACGAGTAATTTTCTCACCTACTACGGATCCCATACTACCCCCCATAAACTGAAAATCCATAACCCCAACTGCTACGGGAATGCCGTTTAGTTGACCTGTGCCTGTTTGAACAGCCTCGGTTAATCCTGTCTTTCTTTGATAAGAATCAATACGATCTTTATAAGGTTCCTCTTCGGAATGAAATTCAATGGTATCCAGAGATACCATGTCTTCATCCATAGGATCCCAAGTCGCTGGGTCAATCAAAAGTTCAATTCTATCTGAACTATTCATTTGAAAATGATATCCACATTGTTCACAAAGATTCATTTTTGACTTCAAAAATTTCTTATAATTTAATCCATAACAATTTTCACATTGAACCCATAAATGCTTGTATTTTTGAGTTATATCGAGATCATTAGAACTTTCTCTTATAACCAAATCGCTACCATTCGTGCTAGTTATTAGACTGGTACTCTCGTTTTCACTACTATTTTCGCTTTCACTACAAATGTAACTATAAATGTAACTTTCGCTATAATAGTTACTACCACTAAAAATAGAACTATCAATACAGATTTGAGAGCGAAGATAACGGTCAATGCAACTATTGATGTAATTATTCCAACTATAGTTAGTATCATACATATAATGATCATATTGGGAGTCGCCAATCCTAGACCCATTATTCAGATAACTAGAACTCCAATAACTAGAAAAAGAACTTTCTAGTTCACCCAGAAAAGAATAATCAGTCTCAATCTCAAAAACTTTCTTTTCTATATCAAAATAGATGGAATAACTGTCCTTATTACTATCCTGAACTAAAAAAGTTTCATCAACGCTGAAATCCAAAATGTCCCTGACGCCGACTAAATGATCAACATTACTGGAACTCGAGTTGTCACTATTACTCCAACTATGGATGTGTTTATCTGTATCATTTAGAATCGGGTCTTCACTTATACTGGTATTTTCAAAAGGATTGAAACTATCCATTGATTTACCTAGCCTACACCTGTATCCTAATTCCACATTGGATAAGATCGAATTGAACCACCATTTTTCCATAGAACTTTCTTGCTGCTATTTCCATCAAAATAAATAGATGAATAGTCATTCGATGAAAAATCATTTAACTATTTTTTTGCCTCTCAAAATAAGTATATAGATCCAATCAACAGGATTATTAACTAAATAAAGAGTGGGTATTAAAAAAAAATGATTCTCTTTTCTTTTTTGTAAGAAAACGGAGTATCACT